AGATTTTATCGATTCTTTATTCAATTAGTAATTATTGCATAATATAAATGAAATGTGAAATTCTTGAGTAGTCTACTTTCCTTCGAATCAAGAATCCCCTTATTTAATTAAGGTAATAAATTAAATAAAGGAGCGTGCCTTAGAATTCATAAGGAATTTACTTGTCTATGTATCATTCCATTCAATCTTTTAGGTCTCTACTTCGCCTCGACGATTATGTGACGATGTCCTTAAAGCCTATCTGCGATGGATCGACTTCTGCAACCACGACATATTTCTTTATTTGGATATAAACATAATTTCATTCCTTTTCGTTTAAAAATAAAAGAAATGGTTAATTCCACATTAAAGAAATAAGTCTTTTTTTTTTCACGAGGCATAACTATAAAAAAAACTATTTATTTGTTACTGAATTGACCATAGACCAATTCCCCTTTTTACTTGTGAGTATTGAACACACCCATAATTCTGAGTTTCATGTTACTTCTACCAAGAGACATGTCAAATCCGGGGCATCCTAATTCGATTGAATGGGGATGACAGTTTCTCGTTCTGCATTTGTAAAATCATAATTTTTATCAAATCACACATCGCAGTATACTAGGCCTTCTAATTCTTTAAGAGGCTTATCTAAAAGGTTCGCGATATAACTCGGAAGACGTTTCAAATACCACACATGGGTTACGGGGCATGCCAGTTTGATATAGCCCATTTGATATCTTCGTATCCGAGAATCACCAAACTCGACCCCGCATTGTTCACAAAATTGCGGGTATTCTTGATCATTTCCGATTACTCGATAATTTCCACAAGCACAAATCCCGCTTTTTGTAGGACCAAAAATTCTTTCACAAAATAATCCATCTTTTTCAGGTTTATTGGTTTTGTAATGAAAAGTGTAGGGTTTTGTCACCTCTCCAATTATTTCTCCATTAGGTAGGATTTTTTTGGCCCAAGCACTTATTTGTTCAGGAGAAACTGATCCAATTCGAAGTTGTTGATGTTTATACCGATCGATCATAGAAGAAAAATTTTGATTCATTCCGATTAAGCGTCCTTCCTATTAATCTGGAAGTTCTTCTCAGATACAAGGAAATGATTCAATTCCAGAGCCAAGGATCGTAGTTCTCGAACGAGCAATCGAAAAGATTCGGGAGCATTTTCGGGTTTAGGTATTGGGCCCCCAATGATCGTAGTACCAAGTACTTCTTGGCGAGCTATAATATGATCAGATTTATAAGTAAGCATCTCTTGTAAAATATGAGCAACACCAAACCCCTCTAAAGCCCAAACTTCCATTTCTCCTACCCGTTGTCCCCCTTGCTTGGCCCTTCCTCGAAGGGGTTGTTGTGTAACAAGTGCATAATGTCCACTGCAACGTCCATGTATTTTATCCTCAACTTGATGAATTAATTTCAAGATATAAGGCTTTCCTATTATAACAGGTCGCTCAAAAGGATCCCCCGTTCTTCCATCAAAAATTCTGCTTTTTCCCGGATACTCGGGTTCAAATACCCATGGATTCGCTGTTTGCTTACTAGCTTCATATAATTCAGAAAAGACTAGTTTTCTTGAAGCCTCTTGTTCATATCTCTCATCAAAAGGTGCTATTCGATAATGTCTATCTAGCAATTCCCCCGCTAACCCGAGCGAACATTCAAATAGTTGTCCTACATTCATTCGTGAAGGTACTCCTAAGGGGTTGAAGACCATATCAACAGGTCTTCCATCTTGCAAATAAGGCATATCTTGTCTAGGTAAAATTTTTGAAACGATACCCTTATTTCCATGCCGTCCAGCTACTTTATCACCCACTTTTATTTCACGTTTTTGTGAAATATATACACAAATAGTTTCTGGATTATAACTAGAACCCCCCCTTTTCTGGATCCATCTCACATCAATAACTCGACCTCTACCACCTATAGGTAGTTTTAGACACGTTTCCTTTGAAGTGGATAGCTGAATGCCAAGTATGGCTCGTAATAATCTATCTTCCGGAGCATACGATGATTCTTTCACCATCTGAGGGGTTAATTTACCTACTAAAATATCGCCCGTCTCCACCCAAGACCCCAACATCACAACTCCATTTTTATCTAAATTTCGGAGTAAATAGGCTTCTAGATGTGGTATTTCATTAGTGATTCTTTCAGGCCCGTGGCTTGTCACATGAGTCTGAATTTCATATTTACGTATGTGAAAAGAAGTATAAATATCCTCATATACTAGACGCTCGTTAATGAGTACTGCATCCTCAAAATTGTAACCTTCCCATGGCATATAAGCTACTAATACATTTTTTCCCAAAGCGAGTTCGCCGCCAACTGTAGCAGCGCCATCCGCTAAAATATGTCCCTTTTTAATACATTTCCCTCGCGCAACTTGGGGTTTTTGATGCATACAAGTATTTTTGTTGGAACGTTGATATGTAAGTAATGGAATACTTAAAGTATCGCTATTGTCCGATAAAATGATCTTGTCAGTATCGGTATAAAGG